CAGACAAACCGGTTACAGTAAGACCCGCAGAAACACGTATGGGTTCGGGGAAAGGATCCCCTGAATATTGGGTAGCTGTTGTTAAACCAGGTCGAATACTTTATGAAATGGGTGGAGTAACAGAAAATATAGCCAGAAGGGCGATTTCAATAGCATCGTCCAAAATGCCTATACGAACTCAATTCATTATTTCGGGATAAAAAAAATCAAAAGAAAAAGGTCTTGGGGATAAAAAAACAATAACAGGTGCCGGTTTCTTTCTTTGGACAAACAATATTTCTTTTTTTTTTTCTTCACTCTTTGCTTTGCATTGAAAGAATAGATTCTAAAAAAATGATATGATTCAACCCCAGACCCTTTTGAATGTAGCGGATAACAGCGGGGCTCGAGAATTGATGTGTATTCGAATCATAGGAGCTAGCAATCGTCGATATGCTCATATTGGTGACGTTATTGTTGCTGTGATCAAAGACGCAGTGCCAAATATGCCCCTAGCAAGATCAGAGGTGGTCAGAGCTGTAATTGTACGTACTTGTAAAGAACTCAAACGTGATAACGGTATGATAATACGATACGATGACAATGCTGCGGTTGTCATTGACCAAGAAGGAAACCCCAAAGGAACTCGAATTTTTGGTGCAATTGCCCGGGAATTGAGACAGTTAAATTTTACTAAAATAGTTTCATTAGCTCCGGAGGTATTGTAAGGTCTTCTAAAATAAGATAATACCATTGGTTATAGTAAAGTATTTGAAAGAAAGAGATTAAGAAATATATTCAGAATTTTTAGTAGATTGTGTCTCACGCATATGCCTTTAATTTAAATTCATAAACAAATAAGTAAAAAAAAACATGTTGATTATATCAAAATTGGGGAGCACCAAGAAATTTAATTCACCATGGGTAGGGATATTATTGCTGACATAATAACTTCTATACGAAATGCTGATATGGATAGAAAAAGGGTGGTTCGAATAGCATATACTAATATCACTGAAAATATTGTTAAAATACTTTTACGAGAAGGTTTTATCGAAAACGTGAGAAAACATAAAGAAACCAAAAAATATTTTTTGGTTTTAACCCTACGGCATAGAAGGAATAGGAAAAGGTCTTATATAAATTTTTTAAATTTAAAACGGATCAGCCGGCCTGGTCTCCGAATCTATTCGAACTACCAACGAATTCCTAGAATTTTAGGTGGGATGGGAATTGTAATTATTTCTACTTCTCGAGGTATAATGACAGACCGAGAGGCTCGACTAGAACGAATTGGTGGAGAAGTTTTGTGTTATATATGGTAATCCTTCTAATATACGAATTGGGTCCGAAACTTCTTATTTGTGAAAACAAAAAGAAAAGGGGCGGGTTGTCTAATATCGTTCCTCCTCCATCAATTGATACTTCAAGGAGGCTTTACCTGGAATGAAAGAACAAAAATGGATTCATGAAGGTTTAATTACTGAATCCCTTCCCAACGGTATGTTCCGGATTCGCTTAGATAATCAAGATATGATTCTAGGTTATGTTTCGGGAAAGATCCGACGTAGTTTTATACGGATACTACCAGGTGATAGAGTTAAAATTGAAGTAAGTCGTTATGATTCAACCAGAGGACGTATAATTTATCGACTTCGCAATAAGGATTCGAAAGATTAGGTGTTTTTATCAACTTCAACATTCCTTTCGTGAGAAGATGATTCGAGATAAAAAATTCCAAGAAACCTATTTTCTTCCAAAAAATAGATTCAGAATTAAAATGAGGAATGCCAAATATGAAAATAAGAGCTTCTGTTCGTAAAATTTGTGAAAAATGTCGACTAATCCGTAGGCGGGGACGAATTATAGTAATTTGTTCCAACCCAAGACATAAACAAAGACAAGGATAATCAGACTTGTTAAAACACCCGATGTAAAAGTAAAAAGGGTAAAAAAGGGGAGGGGTCCTTTTTGACACGAAATGGATATATCCATATATCTCTGACTCATATTTATGAGATGAAAAAATGGCAAAAACTATACCGAGAATTGGTTCACGTAAGAATGGACGTATTGGTTCACGTAAGAATACACGGAGAATACCAAAGGGGGTTATTCATGTTCAAGCAAGTTTCAATAATACTATTGTGACTGTTACAGATGTACGGGGTCGAGTGGTTTCTTGGTCCTCTGCCGGTACTTGTGGATTCAAGGGTACAAGAAGGGGGACGCCCTTTGCTGCTCAAACCGCAGCAGGAAATGCTATTCGTACAGTAGTGGATCAAGGTATGCAACGAGCAGAAGTCATGATAAAAGGACCGGGTCTCGGAAGAGACGCGGCATTACGCGCTATTCGCAGAAGTGGTATACTATTAACTTTTGTACGGGATGTAACCCCTATGCCACATAATGGCTGTAGACCTCCGAAAAAGCGACGTGTGTAGAAATAAAAATTGAAGAGATTTCAAGATAAACAAGAGAAAAAAATGATTCAATTATTTGAATATTATTATGGTTCGAG